TGATTGGATCATATGCTTAATTCTAATAGGAAATAAAATAGGAAAATGATTATTCATCGGATTATTCATCGAATGACTATTCATCTATTATATTTTCATCAAAAAGGGGACGGGAAGACTCTATGAAAAAATGGTGGTTCAATTCGATGTTGTCTAAGGGGAAGTTAGAACATAAGTGTGGGCTAAGTAAATCAATAAATAGTCTTAATGCTCTTGGGCATACCGGTAGAAGTGAAGAGCCCATTCTAAATGATACGGAGAAAAACATTCCTAGTTGGAATGATAGTGGTAGTTATAGTTTCAGTAATATTGATTATTTATTTGATATCAGGAATATTTGGAGTTTTATCTCTGATAACACTTTTTTAGTTAGGGATGGTAATGGTGACAGTTATTCTGTATATTTTGACATTGAAAATCATATTTTTGAGATTGACAATAATAGTTTTTTTCTGAGTGAACTAGAAAGCTTTTTTTCCAGTTATTTGAACAATAGGCCTAAGAGTAACAATCACTATTATTATCATTACATGTATGATACTCAATCTAGTTGGAATAATCACATTAATAGTTGCATTGATAGTTATCTTCGTTTTGAAGTCAGTATTCATAGTTACATTTTCGATGGTACCGAAAATTACAGTGACAGTTACATTTCTAGTTTCATTTGTACTGAAGGCGTAAGCAGTAGTGAAAGGGGGAATTCTAGTATAAGAACTGGTGGTAACAGTCGTGATTTCAATATAAGAGGAAGATCTAATAATTTTGATATAAATAAAAAAAAATACAGAAATTTATGGGTTCAATGCGAAAATTGTTATGGATTAAATTATAAAAAATTTTTTAGGTCAAAATTGAATATTTGTGAACAGTGTGGATATCATTTGAAAATGAGTAGTTCAGATAGAATCGAACTTTTGATTGATCCGGACACTTGGGATCCTATGGATGAAGATATGGTCTCCACGGACCCCATTGAATTTCATTCAGAGGAGGAACCTTATAGAGATCGTATCGATTCTTATCAAAGAAGGACAGGTTTAACTGAAGCTGTTCAAACGGGCATAGGTCAACTAAATGGTATTCCCACAGCAATTGGGGTTATGGATTTTCAGTTTTTGGGAGGTAGTATGGGATCTGTAGTAGGAGAGAAAATCACTCGTTTGATCGAGTATGCTACTAATAGATCTCTACCTGTCATTATTGTGTGTGCTTCTGGAGGAGCACGCATGCAAGAAGGAAGTTTAAGCTTGATGCAAATGGCTAAAATATCTTCTGCTTCATATAATTATCAATCAAATAAAAAGTTATTCTATGTATCAATCCTTACATCTCCTACAACTGGTGGAGTAACTGCCAGTTTTGGTATGTTGGGAGATGTTATTATTGCTGAACCCAATGCCTACATTGCTTTTGCGGGTAAAAGAGTAATTGAACAAACATTGAATAAAACAGTACCCGACGGTTCACAAGCGGCTGAGTATTTATTCCATAAGGGCTTATTCGACCCAATCGTACCGCGTAATCTTTTAAAAGGCGTTCTGAGTGAGTTATTTCAGCTCCACGGTTTCTTTCCTTTGAAAAAAATGCAAAAAAAAAAAAATATCGAAATAAAATGAAAATATAGATATAGAATAGAAGTGATTTCTATGTCTACCAAGAACTCCCATTTTTTACTAGGAATACCTGTTTCTTGGATTGAATCAGTTTAGTTAGAGTCGCGAACTTATAATAAACTCTTTAATTTTAATAAAAAACTCCTTATTTTATTAGAAAGTATAGATAGAATATAAGGATGGGAGAATTAATAAAATTTCTTAAACTTAAGTAAGGTAGATTATCATACATATTCGTGTAGAAAGATGAATAGGTACACTTCATTTAGTTTTCATTCCTTGCACTTATTAACTACTTAAATATTATTTATAATAGATATACTTAAGATATCTTTATAATAGGTACAAATATTAAATCGAGGTACCCATTCTATGATAGATCTTAACTTACCCTCTATTTTTGTCCCTTTAGTGGGCCTAGTATTTCCGGCGATTGCAATGGCTTCTTTATTTCTTCATGTTCAAAAAAAGAAGATTGTCTAGATCCGACGGGACCAAATTTCAGCAATTTATTTCAACACTGAATCATAATACAGATATTTATTTGGTACAGATATTTTTTTAGTGTAATATGGTATGATATGCGCCTTTTTCCGAATACAAATGAAAGAATTATTATGCATGCGGATACATGATATCCGCGTAAATGCATGTATATGCGGGTTATCTGGTTAAAAATGATCGGCGAATATTTTTCTATTTTATAATTGAAAGTCAATGTATCTAACCAATTCCTCCTAATGGTTCATATCAGAATAGTGCTAGTTGATGAAAGTTACTTCGGCAAAAAGTAAAGTAAAAATTTTTTTTTTCTCAATTCCAATCGAATGCAATCGGGTCTAGTATAGTATGAACTGGCGATCAGAACATATATGGATAGAACTTATAACAGGGTCCCGAAAAGCAAGTAATTTTTGCTGGGCCTGTATACTTTTTTTAGGTTCACTAGGATTCTTAGTGGTTGGAACTTCCAGTTATCTTGGTAGGAATCTGATACCTGGATTTCCATCTCAGCAAATCATTTTTTTCCCACAAGGGATCGTGATGTCTTTCTATGGGATCGCGGGTCTATTCATTAGTTCCTATTTGTGGTGCACAATTTCGTGGAATGTAGGTAGTGGTTATGACCGATTCGATAGAAAAGAAGGAATAATGTGTATTTTTCGTTGGGGATTCCCCGGAATAAATCGTCGCATCTTCCTTCGCTTCTTTATGAAAGATATCCAATCAATCAGAATGGAGGTTAAAGAGGGTCTTTTTCCTCGTCGTATTCTTTATATGGAAATCAGAGGCCAAGGAACCATTCCCTTGACTCGTACTGATGAGAATTTGACTCCACGAGAAATTGAGCAAAAAGCTGCCGAATTGGCCTATTTCTTGCGCGTACCAATTGAAGTATTTTGAAATGAACCGAAGGAAGAATGAAGGTTTTCCCGCATAATGGAAGGAACTTGCTAATTTCCTTTTTAATACAATTGAAGTTTCTTCAGAATGTTCATTCGAGCAAAACATGTTAGATTCCATTTCCTCGTTCCTTCGGTGCAACGACCCGCATAGAATAAAACAAAAGTAGGAGAACGCATATGGAACAACTATAATAAATATAAAAAACTATTATAATAAAATAATAAAATAAGAAGAAATTTTTTTCTATACTAAAACTATTTTGTATGCGTATAGAGTCCAACTCAATTCTTTTATACTAGTAAAAAGTCTAATAAGCCTAATTAAGTATGAATTCATCAAATAAAATATCCGAATATGTATTTCGTAATACAGAATTCATCTTTTTAGGTTAGGCCTCAGATTTTGAATTGATGCCGTATTCCTGCGCTGCGGTCCGAATAATATTCGTTACTTCAAGTAACTTTTTCGAGTATTTATGGAAAGGAATGGAAAGGAAGAAATGAAGATGAAATTCGTTCAAATTTGCCCAATTGAGATATCCGGAAATCCCATTTACTTAGAATTTCCTTATTATATATATATATATTTATATTTCTTATTTTTTTTTTATTTTATTTTTTCTATATTTTATATAATATATTTTTTTTTTCATTCGAAAGGGGATCCTTATTCTATTTCTATATTCCTTCTAGATCTAAGGACTAAATTATTACACAAAAGTGGGAATAGATCTATAGGTTCGATACCTTGTTATAGAACTCGTGCTTTAGAGAAATATCAGATCAGATAGAGTTGACAAATGAAGCAGTTCATTAACAATTCACAGATAAAAAATGAAAAAAAGGAAAGCATTGACTTCCCTCCCATATCTTGCATCTATAGTATTTTTGCCCTGGTGGGTCTCTCTCTCATTTCAAAAAAGTCTGGAACCTTGGATTATTAATTGGTGGAATACTGGGCAATCCGAAACTTTTTTGAATGATATTCAGGAGAAAAATGTTCTAGAAAAATTCCTAGAATTAGAAGAACTATTCTTGTTGGACGAAATGATAAAAGAATACCCGGGGACACATATACAAAAGCTTCGTATAGGAATACACAAGGAAACGATACAATTGGTCAAAACGCACAATGAATATCATCTCCATTTCATTTTGCATTTGTCGACAAATATAATCTGTTTCGCTATTCTAAGTGGTTATTTTTTTCCGGGTAATGAAGAACTTGTCATTCTTAATTCTTGGGTTCAGGAATTCCTCTATAACTTAAGTGACACAATAAAAGCTTTTTCGATTCTTTTAGTTACTGATTTATGGATCGGATTTCACTCGACCCATGGTTGGGAACTAATGATTGGTTCGATCTACAATGATTTTGGATTGGCTCACAACGAGCAAATTATATCTGGTCTTGTTTCCACTTTTCCGGTTATTCTAGATACAATTGTGAAATATTGGATATTCCGTTTTTTAAATCGCGTATCTCCTTCGCTTGTAGTCATTTATCATTCAATGAATGAATGAAGAACTTATTTGATCCCCCGATATCAATCAAAAATTTTCTTCACGTATAAAGAAAGCATTTTCCATTTTTCTTATTCTTTATACTTCTACCTTTTCAAGGTATTCGTTCTATTTCAGTAGAATTATTTCAGTACAACGGCAGACTCGTGGATAGGGAACTATACTAGCTACCTATCTAATTTATTGTAGAAATTCCGGGATCAATGATTGGATCATGCAAAATAGAAATACTTTTTCTTGGGTAAAGGAACAGATGACTCGATTTATTTCTGTATCGATCATGATATATGTAATAACTCGAACATCTATTTCAAATGCGTATCCCATTTTTGCGCAGAAAGGTTATGAAAATCCACGAGAAGCAACTGGGCGAATTGTATGCGCCAATTGCCATTTAGCTAATAAGCCTGTGGATATTGAAGTTCCGCAAGCTGTACTTCCTGATACTGTATTT